TCCTTCTATTTTCGTTTGAGAATTGAAGGATTTTTGATTGGGTTAGTTAAAGAAAACGAAGTATTTTTTGGTCTATTTTAACTTTCTTCATTTTTGACCTTAATATTGATAACTCAATCGAAATACAATTATCTCCAAGAATGAAACATTTGTTATGCTTAATATCTTTAGTTTGATCTGTATCTATCTTAATTCTATCCTTCATTCGAGTCATTTGTTCTTTGGCAAATTGCCCGAGGCTTACGCTTTTTTCAATCCAATCGTAGATGTTATGCCAGTCATACCTTTGTTCTTTTTTCTCTTAGCCTTTGTTTGGCAAGCGGCTGTAAGTTTTCGATAAGATCTTGAATACTCTCCTACAAATATTCATGGTTTATTCAATAAAAAAAATTCTAATAATCAATTGATAAGATCAGATTAAGTCTTACATTGTGAACTCTCAATTCAAACACGAAAATTCTTGGATAAGCGCGATGAATACAGATCACCTCATTTCCTCATTCTGACCTCCTACTTCCAGTGAACAAGGACCTTGTATGGGGTCCCCGAAATACATTAATTAATTGTGCACGTGAAAGAAAATTTTCATACCGAAAGAGTCTTAGTCTTATTACTAATTTATGAAAATTACTTTCTTTTCTAGAAACCACTTTATTTCTTGGTTTGGTGTCAAAATGTAATATGTGGTATAAAAATGGATAATCTATTCCCTTTTTACCAAAAATGATCTTATCTTGGAGATTTTGTAATGCTTACTCTCAAACTCTTCGTTTACACAGTGGTGATATTCTTTGTTTCTCTCTTCATCTTCGGATTCCTATCTAATGATCCAGGACGTAATCCTGGACGTGAAGAATAAATAAAATAAGAAAGTTTTCGTTGCTTAATTTCTTTTTATTTTATTTATTCTAATTCTAGATATTATGCTATGATAAAAAAGTACTTGAGATTTTCTTTCGAATTCGAAAGAAAATCTCAAGTCATCAGAAGAAACGGAAAGAGAGGGATTCGAACCCTCGGTAAACAAAAGCCTACATAGCAGTTCCAATGCTACGCCTTGAACCACTCGGCCATCTCTCCTAATCTTATGATTATGACCCAGAAAACGAGTAAATAGCGAGTCATCCATCTTATTTTCATCTTATTGCAGTATAGGTATCCCTGATCAATTATAAAAATGAACAATAGAAAAAAATAGAAAACGTTTCATGAAAGAAGGATCCTCCTTCGGGGTTCGATGGATAAAAAAAATCTTTTTTTTTGTGAAAAAGCATTACATTAAAAACAAACATGATATATATATCTTTTGTTTGTTTTATCAATTAAGTAGCCTTTTTCTTTCTGATATTTATACCGAACCGAATTAAACCAAGGAATTGGAACGAATCGTCTGATGGATTCATATTTTATACTATGATTACAGTTAGACAACAGTGTTTATAAAAAAAAAAAAAAATTCCATATGAATTCAAAAATAGCTTTCTTTCCAGTTTCAGAACTACTTACCTCATGGATCTATTACAAATTCTGGAATCATACCAGGGGTTTTGGAATTTTGATTGTATAGTGTTTTTTTATCATATCATAAAAAGGTTAGATTATTCAATTTCCTCTTTTGATCATAATCCAATCAAAACTAACTCCTCGAGGTATCCTAATTTGTAGGAAAAATTCCTTGATTCTTCCACTTAGATGAAATAGAACTAGTTCTGTTCATTGGTATACTACCCCATTGGTTTGGCTGAAATCCAATCGGATTCAAACCTTTCGTCCTATCGATTCCTGTCAAAAAGGAACAATTTGAGTGGAAGGGAAGGTCCACATCTTTTTTTTTAGAATGAGTCTGTTTTTATGTTATTTCGTACTGTAAATTCCTTTTTTGTGGGATTCTTTTACCCCGAGAGGTAATGCGAAGAATTATCTAATGGATTGTTAACTATGCCTAGATCACGGATAAATGGAAATTTTATTGATAAGACCTTTTCAATTGTAGCCAATATCTTATTACGAATAATTCCGACAACTTCAGGAGAAAAAGAAGCATTTACCTATTACAGAGATGGTGCGATTTGATTTTTTTATTGATTCTTTGAATTTCTTTATCATTCTCAGTCTTACGAGAAAGCCATATGATTCATTCGGGATAGAAAGAAAACTATTATTGAAATAAACCTACGCTTGTTGAAGGTGAAGTTTGAAAATGGAACAACCCCTTCTGTCGTGTATCCTCGGTTGATGCAGCCTCAGACGCTTTCATTTTGATTCGAGTCTTAAGCGAAAGGTTAGACCTATGGGTTCTGTATTCCAGGTCAATCCCACTCTACTAGTACCAATGGGCGGCATAGGGGAAGAAGCGCTACACCTAGGAATCAACAACACAAAAACTTTGTTATAAATTATCCCCTTTCCTTATCGGGATCGGGACTACCAAGAATGGTTGGGACAACAAACATCCATCTCGTTCGTACTTTGGATACCCGTATAACCATCGAAGACCGTT